TATACCGACTGACCCTCTCAGAAATAAAATAAAAAGAATCGAGTTATTTCATTAGAGTTAGAATGAAAAAAAAAAAGAGTCATTCCATTTCAGACCAATCTCGAGTACTAAAGAAAGATCGCGATTTGGAATGAACCAAAATACTTGTTTGTTTTGTTACGGCAATAACACTTAGTAATAGTAAGACCACCCGATGGGTTGGATTTCACTACAAGAAAAAGGTTTGTTTTACAGCAAACCTACATTACACAATGAAACATACCACAGAGTGGTATAATAGACGGAATCGTAAATTATCTAATCTACATAAGAAAGATACTTCTAATAGAAAGAATTAGACATTATCGAATGATTTGACAGACCAAATCCCAAAACCAACTCAACTCATAGAATATAGAAGAAGGAAATTGATACATTTAGGACCAATTCATTATCTCTGCATTATCTCTGAATCAATCAATTAGGGTTGTTGTTCTGCCAAAAAGCGATTAGTCAGGCGACTCCACAAAACAAATACAAGAAAAAAATAGGTCCTAGATCTATGTGACTGTTGAAGTTTTTAGACAGAATCATGTCATGATTCTCACTTCATAAATTGACCGGATTCGATATACCAACGCAAAAATGTATCACTAACTCTTTAATCATGGACAGGAAAAGAGGAAAAAAGTCATATGTAATCCATCCACGAAGATTAATGAAGGAAGATGAGTATTTTATCCGAGATTTTACAAATACTGATTAGATCTATTGGAATGAATTATTGTTTTTTATTTATTGTTTTTATTTTCCTGTCCCTATGTATTTACATGAACATGTGGTAATACTTTTGGACCAACCAACCGGCCAGTCTATAAACAAGTACTAATGAGGAAATGAAAACTATACTAAACTAAAATAGAATGTATTAGGGCTATACGGACTCGAACCGTAGACCTTCTCGGTAAAACAGATCAAACTGATTATTATCGAAATGATTCGAACTGTTTCAAAGACCCAACATGCATTTTGTTGCATTGGGCTCTTTCATAAACTGATGTAAAGATCAGTTAGTCCACCATATTTTTCTTTATCAGGAAAATAATGAGATGGCTCCATGTGCTCTGATTCATCATTTGTATTCTGATCTAGGAGCAATACCAAAGTGTTTCAAAGAAGGGTTACCTTGACTTAGGTCTGCCTTCGGCCTAGATCAAACTAAGTTAGATGGAGTCTCTATCGCTACGCTGCAAGAGTCGAATATGAGACTTCATACACCTTAAAGTTCATAGGACGAAAAAAGGTTATTTTGAGGCCCTTATACTCATTATGCCTAGCATTGAATGGACTGGGTATTTACCTTATCAACTATCAAATCAATGGCGGGTTCTATTTGATTTGGCACCTGAATTCGCACCTGAATCGGACCAACCCAATATTTGTCAGGCTATTGTTCTCTTGTTCCCTCGAATCTATGGAGTAAGACATCGATTTGTCAATTAAGATCAATTATGTTTCTTGCATTGCATAATGGGCTCCCTTGAAAAGCATTGGCGCACGTGTAAACGAGGTGCTCTACCTAACTGAGCTATAGCCCTTGTCATAGATATATTAACATATGGATAATTTCTTGTCAAGATGGATATTCCATAATCCCACATGATAGCTCTCTGATCCGTCTACTGTTAACAGATTGGTATTGCTTAGAAATAATATTCCACTTATAATCCTATAAGTGATGGGTCCTTTTTTTGGTGATAAATAACCTACTTAACTCAGTGGTTAGAGTATTGCTTTCATACGGCGGGAGTCATTGGTTCAAATCCAATAGTAGGTAGAACTTATTAGATACCGAAGCCAATTGAGTGATATCTAATAAGTTTTTCTACCCATTTTCTTTTTTTTTTTTCGTTATATCAGATTAGAATTGATTGTGTTCAATTGGCAGAATAAAAATGTGGTGTATAATAATACAGTTCTAAAGAACTTCTTTTGATTATTTTGATGTATTGACTTGACTAGGAGGAAATAGCATTTACAGCCTCTACTCGTGTCCTAGCTCGTCTGAGAGCTAGATTCGCTTCAATTGCTTGTCTCTTACCCTCAGCTCTACTCAAGTTAGCTTCAGCTATTTCAAGAGCTTGCTGAGCTTCTTGCGGATCAATGTCAGTACTCATCTCCGCATCATTTCCTAAAATGGTGATCTCATTATTACCTATTCTAGCGAAACCACCCATCAGAGCCACCGTTAACCATTGGTCGTTGAGGCGTATTCTCAAAAGACCTATATCTACAGCCGTGGCAATAGGGGCGTGGTTTGGTAATACGCCAATTTGGCCACTATTAGTAGATAAAATGATTTCTTTCACTTCTGAATCCCAAATAATTCGATTAGGAGTCAGTACACAAAGATTTAAGGTCATTTCTTCAATTTGCTCTCCACTTCTAAGTTCATAGCTTTCGCGGTAGCTTCATCGATGTTACCCACCAAATAAAAGGCCTGCTCGGGAAGACCGTCTAA